CGCAGGGTCCCAAATGAATTGGCTTGTTCGAAAAAAGCCTTGTTCTTTGGAAGATCTATCTCGTGTCTGGTACTGCATGGTTCCACTCTGCAAGAACTCCGAATCATTCTCTTGAAGCTCATCCTCTTTATGATAAATGATCCATTTGCCCCGAAATGACCCAGTCCAATAGGGAAATCCCAATTCAGTGGGCCTTTCGATACAATCAAATAGATTGCTACAAGGGCGCCATATTCTAGGAGCCCAAACTATGTGATTGAATAAATCCTCCTCTATCTGTTGCGGATCGAGGGCCCCTTCCCCTTCTTCAAACTCCGATTCGTATTTTTCATATAGAAATCTCTGATCAACGATAGAACAAGATCCATTTTGCATCATATCTAACTGATTCCTTGGTTCGGACCGAAGAAGTAATGTCACTCGATTATTATCAAACTGACTGCAATATTTTTCTGTCCGTGAGGATCCCGCCAGAGCCAGAGCGCCTTCTACTTCTAATAGTAATAATAGTAATAGGCCATGAACTAGATCAGAATCATTCTCAACGAATCCATAAGAAGTGATCCAATTTTTTTCATCGTGTCTGGATGAAGACCAAAGATCTTGAGCGACCGATCCGGCAGAACAACTCAAAAGATAAAGAAGTATCGTTAATTTCTTCATGCTCGTTCCAAGTTCGAAGTACCATTTGTACAAATAAGAATCCCCTCCCTTACATGATTTCTTCTTCATATAGATAGATATAGGATCTATGGGGCAATTACTTAGAAGTACATTTTGTGTAACAGCCCTTCCTATCTGATAGAAAAGGATCCCATGATCCTGAACCGATCTTATCTGGGATCGAAAATCCCAAGTTTTTCTATGAAGAGCTGATCTAATTGTATTAGTTTCTATAATGGATTTCTTCTGTGTAATACTAATTGATAGGGCCTCATTGATAAGTGCTACAAGATCTCGCGCATTGGAATCCATGGTTATGGACCCGAATCCGTTAGTATGGAACATCTTCTTTTCCAAGTGAAATCCCCTAGTATATGAAATAATGAAAAAGTGCTTTCGTTGTTGTGGAAGAAGAAGCCTTCGTATCTTAATGCATGTATTTAATTTATTCGGAGCTATTAGAGCGGGATCCACTTTTTGGGGAATATGAGTCGAAGCAATAACAAGAATCTTTCCAGTGGAACATCTTTCACAATCCCTGGAGAGATAGTTCTCTAATAGACCGAGGGATAAGTAATTCGACTCATTCACATGCAGATCATGAATGTTTGGAATCCATATTATGCAAGGAGACATTGCTTTTGCTAATTCGAATTGAAGGGTGATATCAAATCGGTCTATTTTCGGTGTCATATACATAGTTAGCACATTCGTCATAGTTAGCAGCTCCGTATCAAGGTCATCATCAATATCGTCACTATCATCAATATCGTCACTATCATCAATATCGTCACTATCATCAATATCGTCACTATCATCAATATCGATATCATCAATAAGATAACCTTTAGGTTTGTCATCCAGGAACTTGTTCGGAAATACCGTAATGAAAGGAACATAGGAGTTTGTCGCTAGGTATTTGACCAAACAGGATCGTCCAGTTCCTATAGAACCTATCACTAAAATACCTCTAGAAGGGGATAGGGCTAAGCGGAGCGAAAAGGGTTTTCGGGAATGAAAACTATTAGCCCCACACGAGGTTTGTGAATAAGTGATTGTCTGATAATGAGCAAGGAATATCCGTCTTTCTGCTAAACAGGATCTATTGAACTCATAATTCATTAGATCCTTTTGATGAATGTCAACTAAGTATCGTAAGGAAATTGATCCCGGTTGTTCAATCATTTGATAACCAGAGTCATTCTTTGATAAATGATCACTATGAGTCAGACTCAATAGAATTTGATCAATCCTTTTTTCTGTCGTTAAGGTGGAGAACTGAACCAAGAATTCTCTTTCTTCATCATCAATCGAATCACTGTTCGCGACCCAGAATTCTATTTTCTCATCAATCCAATCACCGTTCACGTTTTTTCTTTTTCTTATCAATGAATAGATCTCTTTACTTGTACGACTTAGATGTCTCGTATTTCTCGAAAAAATGATTCGATTGATGGGATTTGGTATGATACTTACAAGATCGATGAGATTGATCTTCCAATATTTCTTCTTAGAACGTATTGATTTGACCCCATAAGCGGGACCACCACCCAATAGCATGTTGCCACCAGAAGCAGAACCCCGTATTTCTTCCAGAGAATCTCCTAATTGTTCCAGAACAACTAGAAAGAGATTCTTTAACCAGAAAGGATTCAGTTCAGATGTAGGATACCTATCCAGAAGTTTTCGAAATTCCATCATGTATGATGGAATCATCAAAGATTTGATCTTTTCTAACTCTGTCTGTAACTCGCTAGAGGCTCGGGAAACAAAGAGAAGATGTATACGAACGAGATATCCAGCAACAAGAAGAAGGAAAAAGATGGAATAGAGGAAC